ACCCCCTATCTTTTGTTTGCCCACCAATATATATATTATGTACTATATCGGAAAAAGGTTCTTCTTTTTCTGGCAAAATTAAAAACTTAGACTAGGAATCTTTGACAAACAGGATCAAGAAGCTTTTTTCTTTCGACACAAGAAAAGGAATTTGTCATACCTCTTTCTTGTGTCGAAGACTAGGAAGACGAATAATCGTCCCTATCATTTTTTGTTTCACGCATTTATCCGTTCTATTCCCCACTTACTTATGTCTAGTCTAGTATCTAGTCGAATTTCATTTGATTCGAATAGAAAACATTATTGATATTGATGAATTTTATGACATGGAAATGTGATAATAGGAACATAACTATACCACCCCAATTTGGATTACAAAAAGAAAGTCAAACTTTTTTCTTCACAATCTACATACTATAACTAGGAATTCGGTACAAGGAATTCCCGACATCTAGTAGAAAACGAGTATAAAAAACTTTTCATAATGCAATTTTTTTATCATAGAGAACCGTCACAAATTTTTTGTTCTTTTTACGTTATGAACTCAATGTCGATAAATCCGCGAGTCTAGAAATTCATTTCTGACAATTGAACCTTCTCGAACTGTTTCTTTTTAAGAACCAAAAAGATTTGCGCCAAAATAACAGATGCCAAGAAGAACAAAAGGCCTTGGACACGTAAGGGGTCTTGAAGTACTATTTCTGCGTCTCCCTGACCAAATCCACCCACATTAGGATTACTCGTCAACGGTTGATCCAATTTGATAGATTCGCCTTCTGAAACAAGAAGTTCTGGCCCTGGAGGAATAATATCAACCACTTGACGTCCATCCGATGCATCCGCTATGGTTATTTCATAACCCCCTTTTTCTTTTCGTATTATTTTACCTACTATACCTGCTGCTGTAGCATTATAAACTGTATTGTTACTTTTGCTCCCGTCGGGATAAATCTGACCCCTTCCCCTGTTTCCGCCTACGTATAGAGGATATTTTAAGAAGTGAATCTCTTTCTTAGTAGCGGGGTCGGGGGAAAGGATAGGAAAAGTGATTTCACTATATTTCTGACCAGGAACGGGTCCTATCACAAGAATATTTTGTTGGTTGGGGCGATAGCTCTGAAAAGACAGATTGCCTATCTTTTCTTTCATCTCGGGGGAAATCCGATCGGCAGGAGCTAATGCAAAACCCTCCGGTAAAATAAGAACAGCCCCCACATTCAAAGCGCCCTTTTTACCATTAGCAAGAACTTGTTTTAGTTGCATATCATAAGGGATTCGAACAACTGCTTCAAATACAGTATCTGGAAGTACTGCCTGGGGAACTTCAATATCCACGGGCTTATTAGCTAAATGGCAATTGGCACATACAATACGCCCAGTCGCTTCTCGTGGATTTTCATAACCCTGCTGTGCAAAAATGGGATATGCACTTGAAATGGATGGCCAAGTTATGATATATATCATGAGCGATACGGAAATGGATCGAGTAATTTGTTCTTTTATCCAATAAAAAGTCTTTATAGTTTGCATGGTCCAACCATTGATCCCGAAACTGTCTACAATAAATTTGGTAGGTCTCTAATCTAGTTCCCTATCCGCGATTCTGCTATTTACTGGAAGAATTTTACTGGAATAGAATAAATAATATAGTAAAAAAAATATATAGAATAAATCTTTGGGATGGGTAGAAAAAGAGAGAATCCGTATTATTTTACCTGCTTTGCTTATGTACAACTACAAATTAAGAAACATTCTAATTGAACTAAGTAGGTCCTTTTTTAATCATTCATTGAATGATAAATCACTACAAGTGACGGAGAAACACGATTTAAATAACGAAAAATAAAAAATTTAAATATAGTATCTAGAATTACTGGAAAAGTAGAAACAAGACCAGATATAATTTGATCATTATGAACAAAGCCAAAATCTTTGTAGACAACGCCAATCATTAGGTCCCAACCGTGGGGCGAATGGAATCCGATACATAAATCGGTTAATAAAAGAATCGAAAAAGCTTTTATTGTGTCACTTAAGTTATATAGGAATTCCTGAGCCCAAGAGTTAAGAATAACAAGTTCTTCATTACCCCAAAAAGAAAAACCACTTAGAATAACGAAACATATTATATTTGTCGAGATGTGCAAAATCGTATGGATACGATCCTCGTTGTGTATCTTGATTAATTGGAGCGTTTCTTTGTGGATTCCTATACGAAGGTTTTGTAGATGTGTTTCCGAGTATTCCTTGATCATTTCCTCCAAGAGAAGGATTTCCTCTAATTCTATTAATTTTTCTAGAATACTCTTTTCTTGACTTTCAGTCAAAAAAATGTCAGATTTCCTAGTATTCCACCAATAAGTAACCCAAGATTCCAGACTTTTAGTAAATGACAGAGAAATACACCAGGGCAAACATACTATAGATGCAAGATATAAAAGAGGAGTGAATGCTTTATTTTTTTTTTTTGCCATTTTTGCATCTCGTCTAGTAATTTTTAATGAACCGCTACCATTCGTTGACTTTACGCGATCCAATAGTTCTCTCAAGCATGAGTTCTATTCCAAAGTATGGAACCTATGAATCTATTCACTGTGTTTTTTATTTGTGATTTTGCAGTTAGTCTTTGAATGTAGAAAGAATACAATACAGAAATAGATTAAGAATCCACTTCGAATTAAAATAATAAACAAAAAAGACTGTTTCCGGATATCGCAATTGGTCAAATTCAAAGCAAGTATCCCCTTTTCGATGAACGAACCGCTTTGTTTAAGTAATGAATATTCGTTTCTATCATTATATCAAAATATCCTAAATTTTGAAAAATTGTCACTGACTACTCAGAGTCCGGAATCAAAAAATGGAGGGAATTTTCTGAAGAATATTGTGATGATCAAAAAGTAGTGGCAAACTAATACAGAAATTGACTAGTTATCATTATCAAATGGATTATGGTATAGAAAAGAAAAGAGGGATTCTTTAGTTTTTCCTTCCTGCTGATAAAGCATTCATTTTCTCAGCCAATTTATCAAAAAACTTCAATGGGTACACGCAAGAAATAGGCCAATTCGGCAGCTTTTTGTTCAATTTCCCGTGGAGTAACATTCTCATCAGTACGAGTCAAGGGAATGGCCCCCTGGCCTCTGATATCCATATAAAGGACACGGCGTGCATAAATACCCTCTTTAACTTCTATTCTGATGGACTGAATATCCTTTATAAAAAATCGGAGGAAGATGCGGCGATTTTTTCCAGGGAATCCCCAACGAAAAATACACACCATTCCTTCTTTTCTATCGAATCGATCATAACCACCCCCTACATTCCACGAAATTGTGCACCACAAATAGGAGCTAATGAAGAGACCCGCGATCCCATAGAAAGACATCACAATCCCTTGTGGAAAAAAAAGGATTTGCTGAGATGGAAATAAAGAGATCAAGTTTCTCCCAAGATAACTGGAAGTTCCAACCAATAAGAATCCTAATGAACCTAAAAAAAGGATAATGGCCCAGCAGAAATTACTTGTTTTTCGCGACCCCGTTATAGGTTGTATCCATATATGTTCTGATCGACAACTCATACTTGATCTGGTTTCGTTTTATTGGAATTGAAAGAATACCCTAAACTTTACTCTTTTTGTTTCCGAAGTAACTCCCATCAACTAGTACTCGTTTGACGTGAACCTGTAAAAGAAAAGTAATTTATCAAATTGGTTAGATCTAAAATAAAATCAGACCCTTCGTATGATCCCATCAATATACATCTAGATACACCGACTTTACAGCTCAGCCATTCGGTGATCCTGATATTTTTTCAAATATATAGAATTCCTTTACCACCATATCATCTTTCTACAAACCTAAGAGCCCATACTTTATGTTCGACCTTTTTCCGCTAAATAGATATCTGCGTTATGATACAAGTCTTGCTTTGAAAAAAAAAATGGAGGGGAGTTGGGCCTGTCAGATCTAAACAGTCTTATTTTTTTGAACATGAAGAGATAAAGAAGCCATTGCCATTGCCGGAAATACTAGGCCTACTAAAGGGACCAAAACAGAGGGAAAGTCGAAAGTTGTCATATAAAGAATACCTCAATTTACGATTTGTATCTGTTATTTGTATTTATATTTATAAAGATATCTTATCTTATATTAATTAGAATTCGAAATTCTAATTATTATTATTATTTGAATTATTAAATGAACTATTAACTACTATTAATTTCTAATTTTAATGAGTATAGATCTAAGTATATATCTAAGTTAGTATAGAAAGAATGTACTTATTCATCTGAAAGATATGTAAAAGATATGTAGGATAATCGCCTTTCTTATTTTATTCGTCTTTTGCTCCCGTCTTCTAATCATTTTCATTTAATAAAGAAAAAGCTTATTCCAAATTCTCGAAAGATTCGTGTTAGAATCCTATCCAAAAAGGGGATTATTAGTAAAAAAAAATGGGATTCTCGAGAGATATAGAAAGGTACAAAACTATATCTATCATATCTATAGTTTCTATATTATATATTTGGATTCTATATACATACGTAAGACGTAGAAAAAAATTTTTGTTATTTTACTAGTTTCACGAAAAAAAGACTTCACTCTTTTTTCTTGTTGATAGAGGCCTCTTAACTTATTAACTTAATTAGTATAGAGGCCTCTTAACTTATTAACTTAATTAGTAATTAGTAATTAAGAATATAGATAAAAAAGATCCGCAACTTTTTATCCTTTCTACAATTTAGATCTTATGTCACCAAAGAAACCCCATTCATATTAGTTTTACTTGGATTCTGATAAACTAACTATTTGTTTGCTACAATTAAAAAAGGAACTTAATGCTCTATTGAATTTTGGTTCAAAGGAAAGAAAGCGTGGAGCTGAAATAACTCACTCATAACACTTTTTAAAGGATTACGTGGTACGATTAGATCGAATAGGCCCTTCTGAAATAAATATTCAGCCGCTTGTGAACCTTCAGGTACTGTTTTATTC